CTAAAGAAAGAAAAAAGGAGACCCATGCCATGATTTGCAAATCTTTTCTACTTAGTAGTCTAAGTTTCTCGATGAGGATAATTAATTCGGTCGTTGTGGTCGGACTCTATTATGGATTTCTGACCACATTCTACATAGATCCCTCTTAGATCTTCTTTCTCCAATCTTGGGTTAGGGAAGAAGGAGATATTCGCGACTACTGGTGGTTTCATTATGGGGCAGCTCATGATCTTCATATCGATCTATTATCCACCTCCGCATCTACTCTTTCTTAGCTAAACGGGTGGAAGATCCATCCAATTTGGTTATATCATGAACTCGAAAAACGGATCTGAATGTGACTGAAATGCACGATGTTCACAGGTATCACTTTTCACGATACCTAAACCTAAAAGGTGGAATAGCGATTTTCGAACCATTTCCTATAAGAGAATGGTTTCCATTACTTTGAGAAATGGATTCTATATCAAACTATAGCTATTGCATTAAAGAAGAAAAGAAACTAATAGAAGTCGAAGACGCGGAATGGTAGTGAATAGAGAAAAAGATTCTTCTGATTTTCTTGTTCCTGAAAATATTTTATCTATCTCCTAGACGCTGTAGAGAATTGAGAATTTGCATGTCTTTCAATTCTCGTACTCGTATACGGAAGGAGATCCATCATTTTCTAATGAAAACAACATAAAAAACTCTGGACAATTTCGAAATCAGACCAAGCGTCTTAATACATATGCAAAAAAATTCATTATTAGCCCACTATTGATTACAAGATTTAGCTTTTATGAATCGCTATTGCTTTGATACGAATAATGGCAGTCGTTTCAGTATGTTAAGGATACAGATGTATCCACAATTCATTTAGAGTTACTTAATAGCCTATTTCTTATACTATATCTCTCCCCCGTGAAATTCTCGAGCCGAAAGATGGATGCATATGCTGTGTTTCATTTTGCTAAATGATATCAATTAAATGGTGTATCAATTCTATAAATTGGATATAGCAATAAATAAATCAGCAAAATTCTTTTATTTTAGATAGAAGAAACATTTCTTCTATCTAAAATAAAAGAATGTACCCTTCTATCCAAATCCAATTTGCATCGATAAAATAAATCCAAATTATAGATTCCAGCAGTAGATGAATAATTGCAAATTTGTGTGTGTACGAGATTCGAATAACTTCAAAATAACTGACATAATTTTTTATTTTTCCTGATCAGAAAAATACATGAAAAAGAAAGGAGGTAGAAAAATTTTTTGATTTATGGTTAAAGAAGAAAAACAAGAAAACAGGGGTTCTGTTGAATTTCAAGTATTCAGTTTCACCAATAAGATACGGAGACTTGCTTCACATTTGGAATTACACAAAAAAGATTTTTCATCGGAAAGAGGTCTACGAAGACTTTTGGGAAAACGTCAACGTTTGCTGGCTTATTTGGCAAAGAAAAATAGAGTACGTTATAAGAAATTAATAAGTCAGTTGGATATTCGGGAGAAGTAATTTAATCGTTCGAATTTTTTTCTTATTTTATTAGTAGTCTTATAGTAGTCTTAGATTTTGCATTTTGATGAGCCTCGTTTTGAGGAATTCATGGAATAATGAATTAAGGAAGAAAAAAGAATATGAGTCTACCGTTTACAAGAAAAGATCTAATGATAGTCAATATGGGCCCTCACCACCCATCAATGCATGGTGTTCTTCGACTGATCGTTACTCTCGATGGTGAAGATGTTGTTGATTGTGAACCCATATTAGGCTATTTACACAGAGGAATGGAAAAAATCGCCGAAAACAGAACTATTATACAATACTTGCCTTATGTAACACGGTGGGATTATTTAGCTACTATGTTTACAGAAGCAATAACGGTAAACGCACCAGAATTCTTAGAGAATATTCAAATACCTCAAAGAGCCAGCTATATTAGGGTAATTATGTTAGAATTGAGCCGTATAGCTTCTCACTTATTATGGCTTGGGCCTTTTATGGCGGACCTCGGCGCACAGACTCCTTTTTTCTACATTTTTAGAGAGAGAGAATTGATATATGATCTATTTGAAGCTGCTACGGGTATGCGAATGATGCATAATTACTTTCGCATCGGCGGAGTAGCTGCCGATCTACCTTATGGATGGATGGATAAATGTTTAGATTTCTGTGATTATTTTTTACGAGGAGTTGTTGAATATCAACAACTTATTACACAGAATCCTATTTTTTTAGAACGAGTTGAAGGAGTAGGTTTTATTAGCGGAGAAGAAGCTGTAAATTGGGGCTTATCGGGACCAATGTTACGAGCTTCTGGAATACAATGGGATCTTCGTAAAATAGATCCTTATGAGTCTTACAATCAATTCGATTGGAAAGTCCAATGGCAAAAAGAAGGAGATTCGTTAGCTCGCTATTTAGTACGAATTGGTGAAATGAAGGAATCCGTTAAAATTATTCAACAGGCTATAGAGAAAATTCCTGGAGGCCCTTATGAGAATTTAGAAGCCCGACGCTTTAAGAAAGCAAAGAATTCGGAATGGAATGATTTTGAATATAGATTTCTTGGTAAAAAACCTTCCCCAAATTTTGAATTATCAAAGCAAGAGCTTTATGTAAGAGTAGAAGCTCCAAAAGGCGAATTAGGAATTTATCTGGTAGGAGATGACAGTCTTTTCCCCTGGAGATGGAAAATCCGTCCACCCGGTTTTATTAATTTACAAATTCTTCCTCAGTTAGTTAAAAAAATGAAATTGGCTGATATCATGACGATATTAGGTAGTATAGATATCATTATGGGGGAAGTTGATCGTTGAAATGATAATAGATAGGGTAGAGGTAGAAACTATCAATTCTTTTTCGAAATCGGAATTATTAAAAGAAGTCTATGGACTGATATGGATTCTACCTATTTTGACCCTCCTACTGGGAATCACAATAGAAGTACTTGTAATTGTGTGGTTAGAAAGAGAAATATCCGCATCGATACAACAACGTATTGGTCCTGAATATGCCGGCCCTTTAGGACTGCTTCAAGCTATAGCAGATGGAACTAAGCTGATTTTTAAAGAGGATATCCTCCCATCCCGAGGAGAGATTCCTTTATTTAGCATTGGACCCTCTATAGCAGTCATATCTGTTTTATTAAGTTTTTTAGTTATCCCTTTTGGATATCGTTTTGTTTTAGCTGATCTTAGTATTGGTGTTTTTTTATGGATTGCCATTTCAAGTATTGCTCCTATTGGTCTTCTTATGGCAGGATATAGCTCAAATAATAAATATTCTTTTTCAGGTGGTCTACGAGCAGCTGCTCAATCTATTAGTTATGAAATACCATTAACTTTTTGTGTACTAGCAATATCTCTACGTGTGATTCGTTAAAAAAGGAGCTTTTGCTCTAAAATCGATTGAATACTTATCCTCCTTTTCTTATTCTGTATTCAGGTCGGTAAGTCAAACTCGATAGCTATATGAGTGAAACAAAACAACTTATTAATTTGTAGTAAAAATCCAAAATCTCATTTCCTACGTACAAGAAAAAGTTGAAGTAAACATAAGCAGTGTAAACTCTTTACCCCAAGATTGAGATTGTTTGATTAGTCATCATATCTTGAAGCGGGCAAGAATAAAGGATTCACCATATGGAATTCCATTACTAGAATATTTTGAGTTATTATCTAGAACTTAAAACCATATAAAAGAATCTATAAAAAGTTAGTGAGGGATTAGGAACACTAAAGTACATAAAGGATTAGTAATGAGAGAATCTAAATCATTAGACATTCTTCTTCATAAAAGGAATCATAATAAGAGCTTGAAATTGGTGGAAATGATCAAGTAGTACTTTCTTCGGATTCCGATCCAGAGTATATTCCCATTCACTTGTTAAGGAAATAGCTATCAAGAACGAATTAACCCTTTATTTCTTTTTTCTTTTTAAGTATCCCCTTCCTTCCCCGGGAAAGAAGAATAGGACAAAAGATATGGAATGCAATACAAAAAAAGATCTTTATTTATTCTTTCTTTTATCTCTATTCATACAGAATGGAATTCTTCATGAACTAATATCCAATTCTTTTCATTTATTAATTGCTATAACGAGTGTTTTATTCCAATATTAAGTTATTACTGAATAAGAAAAAACTGTCATTTTATTATATAAAGGATAAGATCAATTCGGAAGCGCTTTTTTATTATTTTAGCAGACGGAATTGCTTTGGTCTAATTTAGGATTTTCCAATCAATTTTATCTTACCTAATTCTATCTACCCGGGGGGATAAGATCGAAAAGAAATAATCCTTATTTTCTGATCATAGAGGAGCCGTATGAAGCTAAGGTTTCATGTACGGTTTTGGAATAGCGGTGGGAACTGTGATGTTATCATCGACTATGATTATCTAACAGTTCAAGTACGGTTGATATAGTTGAAGCACAGTCAAAATATGGTTTTTTTGGATGGAATCTTTGGCGTCAGCCTATAGGTTTTCTAGTTTTTCTAATTTCTTCTTTGGCAGAATGTGAAAGATTACCCTTTGATTTACCAGAAGCGGAGGAAGAATTAGTAGCGGGTTATCAAACCGAATATTCCGGTATTAAATATGGTTTATTTTATCTTGCTTCTTACCTAAATTTATTAGTTTCCTCTTTATTTGTAACTGTTCTCTACTTAGGTGGGTGGAATTTTTCTCTTCCCTATATATCCTTTTTTGGATTTTTCCAAATGAATAAAATTGTGGGAATTTTGGAAATAATAATGGGTATCCTTATTACATTAACTAAAGCTTTTTTATTTCTCTTCATTTCTATCACAATAAGATGGACTTTACCCCGTATGAGAATGGATCAGTTGTTAAATCTTGGATGGAAATTTCTTTTACCTATTTCTCTGGGCAATCTCTTATTAACAACTTCTTCCCAACTAGTTTCACTATAAATAAGATAATACAATAACAGTAAGAATATCTTCAACACAAAAGTTCTCTCAAACAAGAGAAAGAAACATACCTTTTTCATAGATATTTAGAATATGTTCCCTATGATAACTGGGTTCATTAGTTATGGTCAACAAACAATACGTGCCGCAAGATACATTGGTCAAGGTTTCATAATTACCTTATCCCACACAAATCGTTTACCTGTAACGATTCACTACCCTTATGAAAAATCAATTACATCAGAGCGTTTCCGCGGGCGAATACACTTTGAATTTGATAAATGTATTGCTTGTGAAGTATGTGTTCGTGTATGCCCAATAGATCTACCCCTTGTAGATTGGAGATTTGAAAAGGATATTAAAAAGAAACAATTGCTTAATTATAGTATTGATTTCGGAGTTTGTATATTTTGTGGTAACTGTGTTGAATATTGTCCGACAAACTGTTTATCAATGACTGAAGAATATGAACTTTCTACTTATGATCGTCATGAATTGAATTACAATCAAATTGCTTTGAGTCGGTTACCAATCTCCATAATGGGGGATTACACAATTCAAACAATTAGGAATTCGCCTCAAAGTAAAATAGACGAAGAAAAATCTTCGAATTCAAGAACGATTACTGATTACTAGGTACTAGGATTTTTTTGTTAGAAAAATCCAATAGTTTTTTACTAACTATAAAGAAAAATTAATAACTACCGCTTATTATTCATGATTTAAAATGAGAGTCGATTTTCATGATGTGATTTCTAACTATACAATTTATATATAAATATCCTAATCTCTTTTTCTTTCCTTGAATCTTTTAGTTTTAGTCAGTTCATGAAAAATTTTATACTATAAATTTCTTCTTATCCATAATGGATTTACCTGGACCAATACATGAGATTCTTGTGCTATTTGGGGGATTTGTTCTTCTACTAGGGGGTCTAGGAGTAGTATTACTTACCAACCCAATTTATTCTGCCTTTTCGCTGGGATTAGTTCTTGTTTGTATATCCTTATTCTATTTTTTATTGAATTCCTACTTTGTAGCTGTCGCACAACTTCTTATTTATGTGGGAGCCATAAATGTCTTGATCATATTTGCTGTAATGTTTGTAAATGGCTCAGAGTGGTCTAAAGATAAGAATTATTGGACTATTGGGGATGGGTTTACTTCACTCGTTTCTATAACTATTCCTTTTTCACTAATGACTACTATCCCAGATACGTCATGGTATGGAATTCTTTGGACTACAAGATCAAACCAAATAGTAGAACAGGGTCTCATAAATAACGTTCAACAAATTGGGATTCATTTAGCAACCGATTTTTATCTTCCGTTTGAACTCATTTCCCTAATTCTTCTAGTTTCTTTAATAGGGGCAATAACTATGGCTAGACAATAAAAAATTCTTAGAATTTTCAAATCTAAAAAAATAACTAAAGAATAAAACAATTTTGATTTAGTAAAACCCATCTACTGTCAACACAACAAATACTTCCTTTTCTCTTTTGTTGCGTAATTGTTCTATTCTAATTAATTGAATCGGTTCAATTCTTGTCCTCATATTGAAATGAATCGAGATTGATAAGGAGTTAGTTAATGATGTTTGAGCATGTACTTTTTTTGAGTGTCTATTTATTTTCGATTGGTATCTATGGATTGATTACAAGCCGAAACATGGTTAGAGCTCTAATATGTCTTGAACTTATACTGAATTCAATTAATCTAAATCTCGTAACATTTTCTGCTCTATTTGATAGTCGCCAATTAAAAGGAGACATTTTCGCAATTTTTGTTATAGCCCTTGCGGCGGCTGAAGCTGCTATTGGACTCTCCATTCTTTCTTCCATCCATCGTAACAGGAAATCAACTCGTATCAATCAATCGAATTTTTTGAATAATTAGACATAGATTTATCTAAACAAAGGCGCATATATAATAATATGGAACATTAAGATTAATAAAATTCGAGTCTTTTTTTCTTATTTTTATTTGAGAATACTCATTTTTGAAGTTTGCATTTTTGCAATTCATTGATATTGCAATATTCAAATTGCAATAATTTATATTGCAAAGATAATAGCCAATTTATTGGCTAATTCGAATTAGTATGTAGAATTCGTATAATTATGACTGTTGAAGCCTTAAATTCAAGTCTCTTGGTTCTTTTCATGCTTTCTCACAAACAGATTAAGAAATATATTGCATTATTTATTAAAGTTTGGATAAACCATTGCTTCGTCTGGTGTCTACAATACATATAACTTATATAGTACTAATTTCATTTTTACCAGATCGAAAATTGTTATGTTGAAAAGGGAAATTTCTAGATCCAATGTCACATTCTGTAAAAATTTATGATACATGTATAGGATGCACTCAATGTGTACGAGCTTGTCCAACAGATGTATTAGAAATGATACCTTGGGATGGATGTAAAGCCAAGCAAATAGCTTCTGCGCCGAGAACCGAAGATTGTGTAGGTTGTAAGAGATGCGAATCCGCCTGCCCAACAGATTTTTTAAGTGTCCGCGTTTATTTAGGGCCTGAAACAACTCGCAGCATGGCTCTATCTTATTGATACGTTACAAAAAACTCCACTTGAATCGTTTGATTCCTCTTTACCGAAGAAGCCTGTGCTCAAAATAATCGAGCATGGGCTTTTCTGGTCAAAACGTATCTTGTCTTTATTACTTTATCATGAGTTATTTTCCTTGGTTAACAATACTTGTAGTTTTTCCGATATTTGCAGGTTCATTAATTTTCTTTTTACCCCATAAAGGAAACAAAATCGTTAGGTGGTATACTATATCTATTTGTTTATTAGAATTCCTTCTAATGATGTATGCATTCTGTTATCATTTCCAATTAGAGGATCCCTTAATGCAATTAAGGGAGGATTATAAATGGATAGATGTTTTTGATTTCCACTGGAGATTGGGAATCGATGGACTTTCATTAGGATCTATTTTATTGACAGGATTTATCACTACTTTAGCTACTTTAGCGGCTTGGCCAATTACCCGGAATTCGCGATTATTCTATTTCCTGATGCTAGCAATGTATAGCGGTCAAATAGGATTATTTTCTTCACGAGACCTTTTACTTTTTTTTATCATGTGGGAATTAGAATTAATTCCTGTTTACTTACTTTTATCCATGTGGGGGGGGAAAAGGCGTCTATATTCAGCTACCAAGTTTATTTTGTATACTGCAGGTGGTTCCATTTTTTTCTTAATCGGAGTTCTGGGTATGGGCTTATATGGTTCCAACGAACCAAGATTAGACTTGGAACAATTGATTAATCAATCATACCCTGCAACATTGGAAATACTACTTTATTTTGGTTTCCTTATTGCTTATGCTGTCAAATTGCCGATTATACCTCTACATACGTGGTTACCAGATACCCACGGGGAAGCACATTACAGTACATGTATGCTTTTAGCGGGAATCCTATTAAAGATGGGAGCATACGGATTGATTCGGATCAATATGGAATTGTTACCTCATGCTCATTATCTATTTTCCCCCTGGTTGGTAATAATAGGAGCGGTGCAAATAATCTATGCAGCTTCAACTTCTTTTGGTCAACGAAATTTCAAAAAAAGAATAGCCTACTCCTCCGTATCTCACATGGGTTTCATAATTATAGGAATTGGTTCCATAACCAACATTGGACTAAATGGAGCTATTTTACAAATATTATCCCATGGATTTATCGGTGCTACACTATTTTTCTTGGCAGGAACGACTTGTGATAGAATGCGTCTTGTTTATCTCGAAGAACTGGGAGGGATATCTATCCCAATGCCAAAAATGTTTACTATGTTTAGTAGCTTTTCCATGGCTTCTCTTGCCTTACCAGGAATGAGCGGTTTTGTTGCAGAATTAGTAGTATTTTTCGGACTAATTACTAGTCCAAAATTTATGTTAATGCCAAAAATGCTAATTACTTTTGTAATGGCAATTGGAATGATATTAACTCCTATTTATTTATTATCTATGTTACGCCAGATGTTCTATGGATACAAGTTATTTCATGTTCCAAACGCAAATTTTGTGGATTCTGGACCAAGAGAACTCTTCCTTTTAATCTGTATCTTTTTACCGGTAATAGGAATTGGTATTTATCCAGATTTTGTTCTCTCGCTATCCGTTGACACGGTAGAGGCTCTATTATCCAATTATTATCCTAAATAGGATTTTCTTTTTTTAACTAGTCCGCTCTATATTTCATAATGAAAAACCAAAAAATTCCGAAAAAAAAAAATAAAAAAGTCTAATTAGATCTATTTCGAATTTTTGAGAACCCCTTTGAAAAGACGTTCAAAGGGGTTCTCAAATCAAACAAAAATGGGAAAAACCTTCATGAATGTTTTATGTTATGTAATCATTTAGATAGTAATGTAAATGAACCATAACTATGTAAACCTATTCCTAAAAGATTGATACCAAAATAGCAGATCCAAATTATAAGAAATCCTATTGAAGCTACAAATGCCGAATTCGTACCCTTCCAATTTGCATTTGTTCTACTATGTAAATAAATTGCAAATATGGTCCAGGTAATAAATGCCCAAGTTTCCTTAGGATCCCAATTCCAATAGGATCCCCACGCCTCATTAGCCCATACTGCTCCACAAAGAATACCTATGGTTAAAAGGGTAAACCCTAGACTAATAACACGATAACTCCAAGAATCCAAACGCTCAGTTAATTGATATTTGTAATAATTTGGAAATGAAGGAAAAGAGGTGTTTTTTAAGGCACTTCTTTTTGCATAGAAATATTCAATTTCACTAAATAAAAATGTTTTAAGGAATTTTTGATTTTTCTTTTTAGAAAAAAAATCGAAATTCTTTCGAAATCTAATGATTAGAAGAGCGGCGGATAATAAGGATCCGCACAAAAGAGTTGCATAGCTTAGTAACATCATACTGACATGCATCATTAACCACTGAGATTGGAGAGCAGGTACTAGTATTGTAGATTGATGCATTTCAGTTAAAAGACCTGACGTGGCAAAGCCTTGCGTTAAAATAGTACTTGGCGTAGTTATTGCGCTTAAATAATTTTTAGAGTTCTGTATCTTAGGAATAGTATGAAGAATATACAGAGCCCATGAAAGGAAGATCAATGACTCATATAAATTACTTAATGGAAAATGTCCTGAAGAAACCCAACGAGAAACTAAGAATCCTGTTATAGAGAAAAAAGTAGCTATCATTCCTTTTTCTGACGAATCATGCAATCCCCTAAGTTCACGAACTAATAGGGTTATCAAATGAATCGTAATCACAATTGAAATAGTTGAGAAAGAGATATGAGTTAATATATGTTCTAAAGTTGCAAATAGCATAAGGAGAAGGTCCCATTACAATTTTGGAAATTTCGAACTGAATCCATTTTCTAATCTATTGTATTCTTTTTCGAGAATGCCGCCACTCGGACTCGAACCGAGATGCTTGAGCACTGCTTCCTAAGAGCAGCGTGTCTACCAATTTCACCATGGCGGCTAACTTGAAATAATAGTTAACTTAAAAGAATAATAGTTATTTTCTCGTGAATCGTCGAGATTGGGAGAATCCATAGAATTTAGGAAAATTCGAATTTCATCATTAAATACAAAGAGTTTTGTATTTGGAAAAGTTTCTAGAGTCAAAGCCTTTACACTCTTATTAATACGATTTACCAGTCCTAAACTAATTTATTTGTGAATTTTAGATAAGATAGGTAGAAATTCGAAATCCTATTGCATGAATACTCTACTTTTGATAATAGAATCCTCCTATTTTTTTATGAGGATTCTATTATCAAAAGTTCTTTAATAGGAAAAAAAATACTGAGGACACAATATACCAAAACTTTTGTTTTATATAACAGAATAACAGAGGGATTAGATTAGTTCTAAGAATATTGTACCCAGGAATTCGACACATAAAAGTACATTCATTAATTAATCCAAATTATTCTTTAATATTAAATAATTGGAATTTCTTGGAGATCGGTCAATTCAGATTATTCCAAAACCTGATTATTTGTTTGTTACCCAGAAAAACCTTTTGGTTTTGGATTGTCATTGCCACTCAAAAATGATCTTGATTTTGCTAAGGAATAAGATTGTACTATGGAAAAATAAGTTTTTTTCTTCCAAATATTTTTACGAATACGCTTTTTTGACATCGAAGTACGTTTTTTTGGAACTGCCATTCAAAAAGATAATTAGTTTTTTCTAGTTGTATGTGAAAGACATCTATTGCTGCAAATCAATCCTTCTTTCTGTTTTTTCTTAGTATTTATACTTAGATACTGAAAGATAATGAAATTTTAAATTATTTTTGACTTCATTTTGTCTAATGTGGATAAGACAAGAGTTTTTCGCGTATTTTATATATATATTTTATACTTTGTTTTAATAATATACAATATATACAAAGATATATTATATACAAAAGTTTTTCTATTTCAATCAATTTATATATCAAATATACTCCATATATAAATATCTAAATGGGGGATAAGCCCCCATATAATATGGGGAGATAAAACGAAGGTAAAATTCAAATAGTTAATTAAGTTGAGAAGATATTCAAGAATGGAATTCCAGTCAAAATAAAAAAATAATGAGTCTCTTAAACAAGATATTCAAAAACTTAGATAATTCTAGTCATTAGGATTTCCATTTTATTTTATATGAAGTAAAGAATATTCGAGAATTTCCGATAAATAAAAAATTCAAATATAGTTGAAATTCAATCAATCAGTTACGAAATAAGATAGCTATTTCATTTTAACAGAAAGAAAAAAAAAAAGAATAGGAATAGAAAGTAAACTGATTCCATCTTTTTTTTTTTTATTTTAATAAATATCTTTTTTTATCTAATAACTAAATAATTTAATTCCTTGATTAACTTTTTGAATTTAAGCAACTAAACCATTCTGAATTTTTGAATTTTTCAATGAGACAAATTTGGAAAAAATCAAAATTCCTGTATTTTTTCTTATTCTTATTTTGTTTTTAAAATTTCTTCAGAAAGAAATAAGAATAGGTTTGGTGAATCGGAAACAATTTTATAGAAAAAAAAGAACTATAAATTTTAAAATTGCTATTTCTTTTCTTATGGAACATACATATCAATATGCCTGGGTAATCCCTCTTCTCCCACTTCCAGTTATTATGTCAATGGGGTTTGGCCTTTTTCTTATTCCGACAGCAACAAAAAATCTTCGTCGTATATGGGCTTTTCCTAGTGTTTTATTCTTAAGTATAGCTCTGGTATTCTCAGTTCACCTGTCTATTCAACAAATAAAAGGGAGTTCTATCTATCAATATCTATGGTCTTGGACCATCAATAATGATTTTTCCTTAGAATTTGGATACTTGATCGACCCTCTTACTTCTATTATGTTAATATTAATTACTACTGTAGGAATCTTGGTTCTTATTTATAGTGACGATTATATGTCTCACGATGAGGGATATTTGAGATTTTTCATTTATATAAGTTTTTTTACTACTTCCATGTTGGGATTGGTTACTAGTTCCAATTTGATACAAATTTATTTTTTTTGGGAACTTGTGGGAATGTGTTCCTATTTATTGATAGGCTTTTGGTTTACACGACCAATTGCAGCCAATGCTTGTCAAAAAGCTTTTGTAACTAATCGTGTAGGGGATTTTGGTTTGTTATTAGGAATTTTAGGTTTTTTTTGGATAACAGGTAGTTTAGAGTTTCGGGATTTGTTCAAAATAGCTAATAACTGGATTCCTAATAATGGCATTAATTCATTACTTCCTACTTTGTTTGCTTTTTTATTATTTCTTGGTGCAATTGCAAAATCTGCACAATTCCCTCTTCACGTATGGTTACCCGATGCTATGGAAGGACCCACTCCTATTTCGGCTCTTATACACGCAGCAACTATGGTTGCTGCGGGGATTTTTCTTGTAGCTCGACTTTATCCTCTTTTCATATCCCTACCTTGGATAATGAGTTTCATTTCCTTAGTAGGTACAATAACACTTTTATTAGGAGCGACTTTAGCTCTTGCTCAGAGAGATATTAAAAGAAGCTTAGCCTATTCTACAATGTCTCAATTGGGTTATATGATGTTAGCTCTAGGTATAGGTTCTTATCAAGCAGCTTTATTCCATTTGATCACTCATGCTTATTCGAAAGCTTTATTGTTCTTGGGATCCGGATCCGTTATTCATTCAATGGAACCTCTTGTTGGATATTCACCAGATAAAAGTCAGAATATGGTTCTTATGGGTGGTTTAAAAAAATATGTTCCTATTACAAAAACTACTTTTTTATTGGGTACACTTTCTCTTTGTGGTATTCCACCTCTTGCTTGCTTCTGGTCCAAAGATGAAATCCTTAGTAATAGTTGGTTGTATTCACCTTTTTTTGGAATAATAGCTTCTTTTACTGCAGGATTAACTGCATTTTATATGTTTAGAATATATTTACTTACTTTTGATGGGTATTTGCGTGTTCATTTTCAAAATTACAGTAGTACTAAAGAAGGTTCGTTGTATTCAATATCTTTATGGGGAAAAAGCATACCCAAAGGAGTCAATAGAGATTTTGTTTTATCAACAATGAAGAGTGGAGTTTCTTTTTTTTCACAAAATATACCCCAAATTCCTGGTAATACAAGAAATAGGATAGGATTCTTTAGTACTTCCTTTGGGGCGAAAAATACTTTTGTCTATCCTCGCGAAACTGGAAATACTATGCTATTTCCTCTTCTTATATTACTGCTTTTTACTTTGTTCATTGGATCCATAGGAATCCATTTTGATAATGGAGTAATGGATAATGGAACATCGGAGTTAACCATATTATCAAAGTGGCTAACGCCTTCAATAAGCCTTTTCCCGGAATCTTCTATAAATTCATATGAATTTCTCACTAATGCAATTTCTTCTGTAAGTTTAGCTATTTTTGGTCTATTCATAGCATATATATGCTATGGATCCGCTTATTCTTTTTTTCAGAATTTGAATTTGAAAAATTCCCTTGTAAAAGGAAATCCCCAAAAGAACTTTTGGGATCAAGTAAAAAAAAAGGTATACAGCTGGTCATATAATCGGGGTTATATAGATGTTTTCTATACTAGGCTCTTTATCCTGGGTATAAGAAGATTTGCTGAACTAACGCATTTTTTTGATAAAGGTGTTATTGATGGAATTATCAATGGAATAGGTCTTGCTGGTTTTTGTATAGGAGAAGAAATTAAATATGTGGGAGGAGGGCGAATATCGTCCTATCTATTCTTTTTTTTATGTTATGTATCCTTGTTCTTATTCTTTTTTCTTCCTTAATTCATTATTCCATGAATTCCTCAAAACGAGGCTCATCAAAATGCAAAATCTAAGACTACTATAAGACTACTAATAAAATAAGAAAAAAATTCGAACGATTAAATTACTTCTCCCGAATATCCAACTGACTTATTAATTTCTTATAACGTACTCTATTTTTCTTTGCCAAATAAGCCAGCAAACGTTGACGTTTTCCCAAAAGTCTTCGTAGACCTCTTTCCGATGAAAAATCTTTTTTGTGTAATTCCAAATGTGAAGCAAGTCTCCGTATCTTATTGGTGAAACTGAATACTTGAAATTCAACAGAACCCCTGTTTTCTTGTTTTTCTTCTTTAACCATAAATCAAAAAATTTTTCTACCTCCTTTCTTTTTCATGTATTTTTCTGATCAGGAAAAATAAAAAATTATGTCAGTTATTTTGAAGTTATTCGAATCTCGTACACACACAAATTTGCAATTATTCATCTACTGCTGGAATCTATAATTTGGATTTATTTTATCGATGCAAATTGGATTTGGATAGAAGGGTACATTCTTTTATTTTAGATAGAAGAAATGTTTCTTCTATCTAAAATAAAAGAATTTTGCTGATTTATTTATTGCTATATCCAATTTATAGAATTGATACACCATTTAATTGATATCATTTAGCAAAATGAAACACAGCATATGCATCCATCTTTCGGCTCGAGAATTTCACGGGGGAGAGATATAGTATAAGAAATAGGCTATTAAGTAACTCTAAAT